TCCAAATAACATAATTTCATTCCCAACAGCGATCCCTCTTCTTTTTTTCTTTTTCGTTTCACATTTATCATCAACCAAATGGGGGAATTTCCATTTCTTCGACTAGTACCGATTCGATTGATGGGAGAGAGGCATATGTGGATTAGTACAATTATTATATTATTAGCATCAGATTCAGGATTCCACGGGATACCGTACTGGGTCTGGCTTTTTCAATTACTCCCGATCTGTGAAATATGAAATAGAGTTAGAGTATTGTATGTTTCCCGGGAGTACATACATAAATGGAATTTGTACAATATAAAATAAATTGAACATAGTTACTGTGTATAGAATAGTATAGAATACTTTTTTTTTAAGATTAAAATAAAAGTATATCCTTTTCGGGCCCTATTTTGTGTAACCTCAATTTCAAATTTTACTAATTTGAAATAATCTATCTCATTCAAATTTCGCATTGAGCTTTTGATATATGCGCCCCATTACTAATCCAATGAAAGAGGATATTCAAAAAATAAAGATCAAACAAGGATCACTTTTTTATTAGCGAGGTAATGCATTTTTTTTTTTTTTTTTTTTTATATTTTATAAGGGTTTTTCCTTGAAAGAACAAACTTTTTAAATTTATATATAAATATATAAAAAAATAGTTAATTTGATGGAATATTCGATTTTTTTATACCGGAATTTGTACTCGTCTTTATCATACTTCTTTTGTTTTCCAAGAAGATTGGATCATTAAAAAAAGGAGTTTATAACTTAGCTCCTTCCTTTTTTTTTCATTGAGCTTCTATTGTTTGTTGGGGTTTGTTTAGAACCAATGGTAAGTGGAAAGGCGGTTAGATGATACTTCATCAGATAATTGTACAAAGAGGGCGGTAGGTTATAGAAAAGAAAGAATGGAAAAGAATGATAAATAAATAAAGGAATTATTGATTGTATCGGGAATCAAATTTTGAGTTCAGTATGGATAAAAGATTGTCCTATGTTATACTATTCAATTCTTGACGATGAATCGATTTGATAGCTCCGATATTGTTATTCATGATATTGATCCGATTCGATATCATCGAGATGTAATGCATCCCATTGAATTTCCAGGCGAAAGATTTATTATCTCTATGGGATTAACTCCCGAGTTATTGCGAATTAAAGAAAAATTAAACAATGAGATTATGGAAGTAAATATTCTCGCATTTATTGCTACTGCACTGTTTATTCTAGTTCCTACTGCTTTTTTACTTATAATATACGTAAAAACAGTCAGCCAAGGTGATTAATTTGAATTAAACTTGATTTTTTATTTCTTATCAATAATTGCAGAGAAGAAAAGGATAAAAATTTCGCGTCTTAAATGAAATGGGCAGACTAGAATCAGTCGGATTCTATGAGATACGATAGTATGGTAGAAAGATTCAGATATTTCTTTCTACCATACTATCTAGTATTGTTATTGTAGTGTATAAAGTTGTATTGTAATGCGGGTTAATTTAATATAGATTAATATAGATCAATCTACAATAGTATCATCATATTCCTTTTCTATATATATAGAAATCGATTTAATTACGTATATATAATATATAGAGTGATAATGTATATTATATAGTATCCCAATTCTATTTCTTTGCTTTATCTATTTGTATTTAATTTGTGTTGATTTCAATTAAATTAATTTGAAATAATCGAAAGCGACTTTTACGATTAGAATTCCTAGATTTCTGATTATTTTCAATATGAATCCCGATCGAAGAAGTCATTGATTGAGGAGTTGACAAATGATCCATGGGAACTTCTTCGGATTTCGAAAAGGATTAGTAAAACCCGTCGACTTTTAACGTTTGAACCATGATATGAAATGGGTTCAATAAAACAAGCAAAACATAAATAAAATTTCTAAAATAGTAAAACTAAAACAAGCGGCGCAATATGTGACTCGCCCAAGACAATATTTTAGGATGTGCAGTATCTCGTTGGACAACTACTATGTTGTTTCCCAATGTGTATCCACGTAATGGAATAACCGAATTGTTTTCTCTTTGATCTTTGAACAGTAAAGAGGTAAACAAAAAAAAAAAAAAAGTTCCGTTCTTCCTCATGGTCCATATCTAACTTTGGTAAGAGTCAGTTCATCGAAATAGAAAATTTATGAAGAATTCAGTTGGAATAAATTTCCTACCATTTGTATTCCTTTTACTTTTTTTACTTTCAAAATACGAACACGGAAATAATTGAAATATTTCTTTGATTGAAAGAGTATTCTTCATATATATTTATTATTCATAGAATACATTACTCAACTAAAATCCAAGAGAATTTCGAAATGAAGATATTTTTCATTTCTATTTCAATTTAAAAATAAAATTTTAAATTGAAATAGTGAAATTTTAAATAAAAAAAACTTTGCCGACTTTGCCGAACGATCTATAAAAAAAAGTGATACTGTTTAGTTCCTAAACTCAATTAGTAGTACTTCTAGAGTCCACTCCTTCCCCATACT